GAAAAAGGAATAAATATAGTGATAATTTGATTCTTCGTCGCCGTAGTAAATAGAGTAGAGAAAATAGAATTTGTTTCTTCGTCTTTACAAAAGAAAAAAGGAAAAGAGTGATTTACTACGACATTATATGATTTTGTTTTTTGAAAGATTATATCATTTTTTTTTTTTTATTTTGTAAATAGGAGTTAATTATGACACGGTCAAAAAAAAAAAATCCTTTTGTAGCGACTCATTTATTAAGAAAAATAAATAAGCTTAACACAAAAGGAGAGAAAGAATTAATAAAAAGTTGGTCCAGAACATCTACCATTATACCTACAATGATTGGGCATACCATTGCTATCCACAATGGTAAAGAGCATTTACCTATTTATATAACAGATCGTATGGTAGGCCATAAATTGGGAGAATTTTCACCGACTCTAAACTTCAGGAGGCATGCAAAAAATGATAAAAAGTCTAATCGTTAAGTTTGGTTTTCATAAGGTTTTTTATAAGTGGAACACAACTTTTTATATATCCTTTACAAAGCAAATTGATTTATATCGTATTTATCAATATATTCGTAGTCCAGAAGGCCAGCAAATGATGTCTACGATTGTTAATGCCCTAAAAAGGCTAAGGCTAAGATAGAACTTATGCTTTATGGAGTTGAATTATTCTATTTTTTTTTTTTGAATTGCTTTATTCTGCAGAAGAAAATACTAGTCACAATATATATTTCAACGAACTAAGTCAATGAGATATAAAGATATATAAATGAGATATAAAGATAAAGATATATAAATATATCTTATTTATATATCTTTATAAAAAAAAAAAATAAAAAAAAGATAGAAATAAAAAAGTAGACAAATAAGACGTATCATTTTATATAGTGAGGAATTATGGGACAAAAAATACATCCGCTTGGTTTCAGACTTGGTACAACTCAAAGTCATGATTCGATTTGGTTTGCACAACCAAGAGATTATTCTGAGAATCTAAAAGAAGATAAAATAATACGAGATTGTATCAAGAATTATATACAAAAAACAATAAGAATATCCTCTGGTGTCGAGGGAATTGGACGAATAAAGATTAAAAAAAGAATCGATCTGATTCAAGTCATAATCTATATGGGACTTCCAAAGTTATTCATAGAGGGGGAGCCTCGACGAATCGAAGAATTACAGACTAATGTGCAAAAAAAACTTAATTGTGTGAACCGAAAAATCAACATTGCAATTACAAGAATTCCAAATGTTTATAGAGACCCTAATATTCTTGCAGAATTTATAGCAGGACAATTAAAGAATAGAATTTCCTTTCGTAAAGCAATCCAAAAAGCTATTGAATTAGCTGAACAGGCAGGTACAAAAGGAGTTCAAGTACAAATTTCGGGACGTATCGACGGAAAAGAAATTGCACGTGTCGAATGGTTCAGAGAAGGTAGGGTTCCTCTACAAACCATTCGAGCTAAAATGGATTATTGTTCCTATCCAGTTCGAACTATTTATGGGGTATTAGGAATCAAAGTTTGGATATTTCGAAACAACGACTAATCAAATTTTCCTTATATTTAACGTTCCATCTTTTGCTAAAACAAAAAATGACGAATTCTTACTCCACTCTTATTCCTAAAGAAGAAATGACAAATTTTATAAGATTGAATAAAAAAATGAATTATTTTATAGTGAAGGAATTGCTATGCTTAGTGTGTGACTCGTTGGTTTTTTTCAGAGTAGTTAAATTTCTACAAAAATTCGTAGAATTAATTATTAAAGAATTAATAACCTACTCATCGCTTCCCATTATCTGGATATAAAGAACCGCTGAAAACAGAAAATCAAAATCTATGTGGTGATAGAATTATAGCAACTGAAATAAAAAAGAATCTGATTATTAGTTGTAAAGCAATAAGAATATACAGATAAATGAAGGGGTGAAAGAAAGATAGAAAAAAAGATATCAATGATATAGAATTCTACTATGTAAAGGTCTATGGGTCATCTCATAAAAGGTAGTGTAATAAAGCATTCAAAATTCATCCATATATGGATGAATATATTCCTAGAATAAACGAATCAAGAGCCGGGAATCAATAAAACTGAGAAGGTTGATTCAACAAAAAAGAATAAAATAAATAAGAAAATTTTATAAAAATGAAATCTTATTTAAGGAGGCTCCATTATAGAATTTAGACCTAACCATAAATCGAAAAGCGATGGGAACGACGGAACCTGTGAATACCTAAGATTATATTAAAATTAAAAATCTTACTGATTCATTAGATGGGATGGCGGAAGAAACTAAGAATTCATTTTTTTTAGGAGTTGTGGACTAACCCAACATGAAATCTTAAATTTTTAATGAGAGAGTAAATATTCGCCCGCGAAAATGTGGATTTTTTTGAATTTCGAAATTCAATATGATAATAAAAAAAAAAGACAAATATGGATTCGTTAGAACCTTATATCAAAACAACATTATCTAGTTAGATACGGATAGCAAAAATGGTCTAGAAGAATCCATCCATATTTCGTTATATATCAAAGCAAGATCTAAAAATTTCTAATAGATCCGCTGTTTACTTCTTGACCTAAATCTTTCTTGGAAAAGTCGATTGTATAAGATGCCTCATTGTCTCCCGGCACTCCAAAAGGGACCTTGGGAACTCCAATTGGCATAAAAGAAAATGCAAGAAGATGCAGTTGTCTATCTTACTTTGTTTTGGTGTGAGAACGTTGTATATTATTTTAATTATTATTATTGGTGAAATATTTTTCAATCGATTTATTCGCGAGGAGCCGTATGAGGTGAAAATCTCATGTACGGTTCTGTAATAGAGATGGAATTGAGAAACAACCATCAACTATAACCCCAAAAGAACCAGATTTCGTAAACAACATCGAGGAAGAATGAAAGGAAAAGCCTATCGAGGTAATAAAATTTGCTTCGGAAAATATGCTCTGCAGGCACTTGAGCCCGCTTGGATCACATCTAGACAAATAGAAGCGGGGCGGCGGGCAATGTCACGAAATGTTCGCCGGGGTGGACAAATATGGGTACGTATATTTCCAGACAAACCTGTTACAGTAAGACCTACCGAAACGCGTATGGGTTCGGGAAAAGGATCTCCCGAATATTGGGTAGCTGTCGTTAAACCCGGCAAAATACTTTATGAAATGGGAGGGGTCCCTGAAAATATCGCTAGAAAGGCTATTTCAATAGCGGCATCCAAAATGCCTATACGAACTCAATTCATTCTTTCAGAATAATCATTAGAACGAAAGAGGTCTTTAGTATGAAAAAAATGGCAATTGTAGGTTTCTTTTTTTTTTGAACACAGAATATTTTTTTTACTTCAACTTTTTGACTGAAAGATAAAAAAAAATGATATGATTCAACCTCAAACTTATTTAAATGTAGCCGATAATAGCGGAGCCCGTGAATTGATGTGTATTCGAATCATAGGAGCTAGTAATCGACGGTATGCTTATATTGGTGACATTGTTGTTGCTGTAATCAAAAAAGCCGTACCAAATTCATCTTTAGAAAGATCGGAAGTGATCAGAGCTGTAATTGTACGTACTTGTAAAGAACTCAAACGTAGTAATGGTATAATAATAAAGTATGATGATAATGCGGCGGTTCTCATTGATAAAGAAGGAAATCCAAAAGGAACTCGAATTTTTTCCGCAATAGCCCGAGAATTGAGACAGTTAAATTTCACTAAAATAGTTTCATTAGCACCTGAGGTATTATAATACGAGTGATATCGATAGATTATTTATGACTTGAATGAATAGGAAGGAAATATATTTGAATAGGAATTCAATATATATATTCCAAATAAAAATTCGAATTCAGAATTCTTTTTGTATAAAAAAATAGAATTCTGAATTCGAATTCCATATCCCTATAAGATTATCTATATAGTTTATAATAGGTCATTCGTTCATTTTCTTTCTATCTTTTTTTTATATTCTATATTTACATTATCCTAATTAGAATAGAATAATACATATATATATTTTCTATACATATTAGAGTATTATTATTATATTCTCATATTCAATATATGATATTTTATTGAATCAAAAAATCAAAAATCAAAAAACGGGAGCACGTTGATTATATCGAAGGTAAGGAGCAATAATCGATCGTGGGTAAAGATACTATCGCTGATATACTAACCTTGATACGCAATGCTGACATGAATAGAAAAAGAACAGTTCAAATACCACTTACTAATATTATCGAAAACATTGTGAAAATTCTTTTACGAGAGGGTTTTGTTGAAAACGTCAGAAAACATCGAGAAAGCAACAAAAACTTTTTAGTTTTAACTCTACGGTATAGAAGAAATAGAAAAGGATCATATAAAACTTTTTTAAATTTAAAAAGGATCAGTACACCTGGTCTACGAATCTATTCTAACTATCAACAAATTCCGAGAGTTTTAGGAGGAATGGGGATTGTAATTCTTTCTACTTCTAGGGGTATAATGACAGATCGAGAGGCTCGATTAGAAAGAATCGGCGGAGAAGTTTTATGTTATATATGGTAATGGTAATTTTGCCGATATCCGAATTCTATGAAAAACTTAGATACGTTATTGGGAATGGAGTAGAGAAAAAACAGATTTCTAATATTACTTCTGATACATTAGTGAATGTGTGAAGAGGATTTAACTAGAATAGAAATCAAAATTCATGAAGATTTCATTTAATTACTGAATCACTTCTGAGGATATGTTCCGGGTTGCTTTAGAGAAATAGAATGAAAATTAGATTCTAGGCTATGTTTCGAAAAAAAATTCGACGTACTTAATGTATACGACCGCTAAAGGAAAAAGTGGAAGTATAAGTCACTTAATTTAATTAGACTATTTTTTAGGAGAAACAATGATAAGTTAAAAATGTAAGGAAACCCTATTTTCTTCCAATATATAGATTCAGCATTAAGTTTAAGTTAAGGAGTTCAAAATATGAAAGTAAGAGCCTCTGTTCGTAAAA